CAGAGTGCCTTACCAAACTGGCCTTAACCCGTAAATTATTCAGAAGATATTGGATTCGAACCAATGTTATTTTATATAATTAACATATTTCAAGTATGCCTCCTTAAACCTCTCGGACAATCTTCTTATTTATAAATTAGATATATTTTTAATTTACTTTAATAGTCTTTAATTCCTCAGCGAATCGAACGCTGATAATACTCTTATCAAAAGCACACTTTACCATTAAGTTAAGGAATTTAATTTTAATTAAAAAAGAATAAGGGATCAGTGATTCGAACACTGATTATTCGCGTGTAAGGCGATTATTTTGCCATTAAATTAATCCCTCTTTATAAATATAATTATTATATTATGTTATGTTACTTAAAAATTTATGATATAATTATTTTCTTCCAGTATTCATAAAGATAAATTTGTATTATTTAATTATATATCTAGATATTATTTATCAATCCTTTCTAGTTTTACCTTTATTTATCTATAAAAAAATAAGTCTCTTCATCTGAGAACCTCCTTATTGAATTAGAGTATAAATTAATTTTGTTAAATTTATTTATAGTTATATATAATGAGATAACTATTTCTATAAAAGTAATATAAAAATGAATGTATTTAATTTTTTTGCTTTATTGTTATTACTATAGCACCTACCATCGCAAGTAATAGTATGAAACTAGTTATAATTAATCACATATTATAATTTGTATACATTATATTACCTATACTTGCAATATGACCAACTTCTGCTAAATTTCCATCTCATACTTTACTTGTAACAAATAATATATCATTATTATTAATATTTAAATTGTTTTCTGATGTAATATTTATTTTGTTAAAGGATACATTATATAATATATTATTTAAATAATTATTATTACTTAATATAGCTATATCATAAGGTAATAATTGAAAGATAGGGTAATTAAATAATATTGCTATGCTTATAGCTAAAGGTATACTGTTATTTGTATTACTTTGTAATTCACTCATTCTAACATTAATTAGCATTAAAATAAATAAAAATAAAATAGATACTGCTCCTATATATACAACTAAATAAGATAAACCTAAAAAACTTAGACCTATTATTAATAGATAACAAGATATTCCTGCAAATAATCCTATTAAAAATAATAAAGATATAATAGGATTTTTACTTATAATAACAAATATACCTGATAGTATAACTAATATACAAATAATATCTAATACTTCACTTTTATAACCATTTGTAAAACTTTCATTTATAATAAATAAATTATTCATAAAAAAAAATTTTTAATACCTAAATAAACAGGAATTATTTACATAATAAATATGTATTTTATTCAAGAGCACTCTGATTTGAACAGAGAACGAAGAGGTTGAAGCTCCTTGTTTTACCATTAAACTATACTCTTAATTATACGGAAAAGGAAAGATTCGAACTTCCAGGTCTAAAAGACATCAAATAGCAATTGACTCGCCTTACCCATGGCTACTTTTCCTGCTTACGAATTAAAACGGCATCGAACCGATATCTACTTCCGTGACAGGGAAGTCCTTTACCAATTAAGTTATTAATTCTTTATATTAAATATTAATTAATAAATTTATTTATTGTTATATATATATTATAATTGTTATTCTATATATATATTAAAAAGTAAATTTTTAATTTATATTAGGGTTTGTTGGATTCGAACCAACAATTTGATGATTAAAAGTCATATGTATTACCATTATACAAAAACCCCTATATAATTTAAATTATATAATAATGTTAGTTAATAATTATTATTAATATTAGTATTATTAGTATTAACAACATTAGTGTTATTATTAGCATTAATTGGTTCATAACTACGATTTGGGTCTACTATATTTGGGAATGCTATTCTAATATTTTGAGATAATCTTCTTCATTCATTAGATTCTCTTTCAAAATGTACTCTTTGTGCAATTTTATAAGTATATTCTTCTCCAATTGTTGTACCCGCTCTAATATTATAAATACCTTGAAGATTATGACGATTGAAACTAAGAGATCCATCTGCTCTTTCATAAGGAAGAGCTCCTGGTCTATTAGAAGCTTGGTCTCTAAAATGCAATACTGATTGATCATATGGAGTTTGTAGCCCCATATGATTTAATAAAGGTTGTGTACTAGAACTATATCCTATTAAAGAACCTAAAGAATTAGTATTAAATCCTAATCCATGTACATATGAATTAGAATTCATACTACTTTGCATAGCTGCTAAACCTCCTGGAACTCTATCAATAAGATTTTGCATTACACGAATTTCTTGTCTTACCTTAAAAATTTGTGGATGAAGTTCTCTTGTACGTCTTACACATTCATCTTCAACTGACAATATAATAATTCAATATCTTTTATATCTTGTATCTTCTTCTGGAATATTAAGAATATTAAGGATATTAGGAATATTTTGAGGAATATTATTATTAGAATAATTTTGAGGAATATCAGTATTAGAATTACTTTGATATACATTATTATTAGAAGTATTCTGAGTAACATTAATAATATTTTCTGGAACATTAGGAATATTTTGAGTAACATTAGTATTTTGAGGAATGCTAGTATTAGAATTATTTTGAGAAATATTAGGATTAATTCTATTACTTGTTGTAGCTAAATTAGCCTGTTCTGCAGTTCGTTTAAGACTATTTTTATCATTAGGTTCATTAGAATTATTAATTAATGTAGTATTAGATTTACTACTAGAACTTTCAGAGTTATTACTTGATGTAATACTAGATTTATTACTTGAACCTTCTGAGTTATCATGTTTTCATAAAATTTTACTATAATCTGGGCCTTCAGGTGGTCGAGGTGTTCCTCCTCCAGGGTTATTACTTAAAGGATTTGAACCTGAAGGTGATTCATTTCCATTTATAAATACAATAGCTAAATCTAAAAAAAACATATTAAATATAATATTAATTAATATTATAATTAAAGTCCCTACTCCAAATCTGAAAATATATTTTTCAAATTCATTTTTACCCATATTAAAATAATATACTATATTATAAATTAATATACTTATAGTACAAATACGGAATAAAAAATAATAATATTTTCAGTTTAAATTATCTATATTAATGAACTCAAATAAATTAGTATATGAATACACTAAATATGTCATAAAGATAAAAAATAATATTAAACTATATACAAAAAATAAGTTAGTAATTATCATGTGTATAATTTTCCATTTATTACCCCACACCTGAGAGTTACGGATTCATAATAAAGCAAATATACAAATCGAAGAAACTATATATATATAATATAAAGGTATATAATTAAATTCACTTAATATATTATAAGCAGAAAATAAAAACTCATTTGTTATATTAAAAATATTTTTAAATAAAATTAAAACCAATTCTAAATATTCATTAAAATTAAATGTAATTTTATCTAAACTAACAAAAATTACATTTAGTTCATTTATATTAAAATTAATAATCTTTAAATAAATATAAAAAGATTTATATAAAAATAAAATAATAAAACAAAAAATACTTAAATTAAATATATCTATATAATTAAGAATTTCAACTTGTTCTCATATTTGATCTAGTATTATGAACCCCAGTAATAAATGGACAAATATAGAAAAAGTCATATTAAATCAACAAAATGTCAATAAGCAATAGAACCTTCAAGTCCTACATGATGATTTTCAGTTAAATGATAACGAATTATTCTTCATAAAGCTACAAATATAAAAATTGTACCTATTATAACATGAAATCCGTGAAATCCTGTTCCAAAAAAGAAACATGTACCATATGCACCATCACTTATAGTAAAAGAAGATTCACTATATTCTACCCCTTGAAAGAAAGTAAATACTATAGCTAAAATAACAGTAAATATACCTCCTAATATAGCAGCTTTTCTATTACCATTTATTAAAGCATGATGAGAATATGTAATTGTAGATCCACTAGCTAATAATATAACTGTATTAAGTAATGGTAATTCAAAAGGATTAATAGGTTCTATACCTAAAGGTGGTCATTGAGCACCTAATTCAGGAGTAGGTGATAAGGCACTATGGAAAAAAGCTCAAAATATAGCTAAGAAAAATAATGCTTCAGATACTATAAATAACATAACACCTAAATTTAATCCTCTTTGTACAGCTAATGAATGATCACCTAAAAATGTAGCTTCACTTATAACATCACGGAATCATAAAAACATTGAAGCTACAACTAAAAATAAACTTATATAAAAGAAATAATAAGCATTACTAAAATTATGTATACTTAGTGAAGCATGTGTAGTTAAAGATAATAAAGATAAACTAGTAAAAAATGGTCAAGGAGAAGGAGATACGAGATGAAAGGGATGATCTTGAAAATTACTTCTGATTTCTTGATTCACTTACTTATCTAAAAAGTTATAATTTAATTAAAAAATTTTTGCGTATTTATAATAGTCAGAATATACATATTACATGTCCCCCTAAAATGAATCGAACATTTATCCTGATATTAACAGTATCATGCTCTACCGTTGAGCTATAGAAGGTAAAAAAATTAATATAAAAATATGTAATTAAATATAATATATAGGAGACAAGAGATTCGAACTCTTAAAGCTAGTGTAGCTATTGAGTTTACAGCTCAACCCTTCTTACCAATAAAGGAACCCTCCTTAATGCATAATATAAAAATTATACAATATATATTTATATATTAATTATAAAAAAGAGAGACCAGGACCATTTTTCCCGTGCAACTTCCGCTACACGAACCGTATTTCGACTTAACACTAATTAGAAGTGTACATATGAAGAAACCTATTATAAAATCAAAACCTTGTTTTTTAATTTATTAAAATAAGTAAGCAAACTTATTGTACACACTCCTTTCAGCATGCGACGAGTGGTTAGTACCAAACCGAGATGGGATTCACCGTGACATGGTGATTCACGATTACTAGCAATTACTTATTCATATAGCCGAGTTACAGACTACAATTCTTATCCTATTTATTCTATTTTAGAGATTAGCTTAAATTTTAATTTTTGCATCTCTTTGTCTAGATACATGCGGCACGTCTGTAGCCCACAATATAAAGGCCATGATGACTTGTCTTAGTCCCTGTTTATTTTATCAAATAAAGATAAAAACCTTATAAAAAAATTATATAAATAAGGTAAGGGTTCATATCAATTTTACAACTATCGCTGTAGTTTCGCAACATTAATTTAAAACAGCCATGCAACACTTGTTATTTATATACTAATTTTACATTTAATATATAAATAATTCAATTTGTGGTGAGGTTTTTCGTGGATCATCGAATTAAACAACATACTTCACTACTGGTGTCAGAAACGGACTAGTGATTTCAGTTCCTGCGTTGCCACATTACTCTTAAGGTGAAATGTTTACACTTTCATTTATAAAAAAATATTCTTTTTTTATGACATTCATAATTTACTGCTAAGATTACGAGGGTTTCTAATCCTCTTTATTAGCTTAGCCTCCGTCCTTCAACGTCAGTTTTTACATAAAAGGCTGCTTTCGCTTACCAGTCTACATTGGGATCACAGAATTTTATTTCTTACTTTACTCCGTAGATACTACCTTTTCACATTAAACTCTAGATAGAAATAATTCCTATTTTAGGTAATTTCTTCCGTCTGGGTACCCTTTAAACCTATTGATGATGAATAATACTAGTCTCTTACGTATTACCGCGACTGCTGGCACGTAATTTAGTCAAGACATAAATATACATTGTCACTATAATATATATATTTAGAATTTTATTCGCAATACGATTTAACCTTTTCAATCTATTTAATTTAACACTCAAACATATTAAATTATAGGCCATTCCTCCAAGTTGCCAGTTCCGCCGTTAGGCTATTGACCAAAATTCTTCACTGCTGTACTTTATTGTCTTGAGATTTTTTCATCCCCAATGTGGTTGATTAACCTTTTTCAGTCTCAACTAAGAGAATCCTTGGCTAGTTAAGCCATTACCTTAACAACTACCTATCTCTATTTATTATCTAATTTTCTTAAGGCGGATTTTCCTTTATTAATATACGGAATTTTCTTTCCGTACCTTAAGGTATACTAATAATATAATACTCACCTGTTCACCACTTTTAATAAAATTAATTTATTAAACGTTCGATTAGCATGTGTCAGACATTTGGACAGTATTTATTCAGAGCCATCACTAAACTCATTTATTAAAATGTAAATAAATAATTTACATCACTTAATATTTTATATTTAAATAGTTTTAAGGATAAATATAAGCTATTTTCTGTTAAACTTTCTATTTAGATTCTACTATTAGATTGTATTCTCGCAATATAATTTTTTTATTTAATATTAAATTATTTATTAATATATTGACATTTTCTATTTATAGCTTAATATTCTTATTTATATATATATAAACATATGTATATAGAACTATAGACTTTCCTCATTATTTATCCTTAAATTTTAATTTTTTTTTTATTAATGTAAATCTAATCCATCTTTTATATAAGAAGAAGTTAAAACTACAAAAACTTGAGCTTGTATAAATGCTATACCTATTTCTAATCCTGCAAAAGCTATAATAAATGATAAAGGTAATAAACCTAAGAAGAAGAATAATATACCTGAAGACATTATATTATAAGTAAAACCTGCTAATATATGTAATAACATGTGACCACTCATTATGTTAGCGGCTAATCTTAAACCTAAAGAAATATTACGAGCTAAATAAGATATTAATTCTATTAAAACTAATAAAGGTAATAAAGGTAAAGGACAACCAGCGGGTACTAATAAAGAAAAGAATTTTAAACCATGTTTTAAAAATCCTAAAATTGTTGCACCTAAAACTATAGTAAAACTTAAAGAAAATGTTAAAATAAAATGACTTGTTGAAGCAAAACTATAAGGTATCATTCCTATTAAATTATTTATTAATATAAAAATAAATAATGTATAAATAAAAGGAAAATATATTTGACCTTTTTTAGGATTAATTTGATTTGTTACTATGCTATGAATAGTAGCATATAAAGCTTCTTGACTAATAGATCAATTATTACTTATTAATTTATTATAATTTGTACTTAATAAATTTAAAGCTAATATTATGAAACCACCTATTGTTAAATAAAATCCTATGTTTGTTAAAGAAATATGTAAATTTCCTAATAAAGGAGCATCTATACTTAATAAATCTCTTATTTCAAATTGAGTTAATGGACTAAGTGTTTCTAAATTTATTGTATTAAAATTATTACTGCTTAAAGTATTCATAATCCTCTAAGCTATATAATATGTCTTGAAAAATCCTTGTTAAATACAATTATGTTATAATTATTTATTATCAAAAAGTTTAGATATAAATGTACGTGATAAAAATAAACGTACGAATCTAGGTAATATATATTTAGATGATAGATATAAAATAATTGTAATTATAGTAAAAGTAAATACTACTTCATTTAAAAAATAAAAAGGTACTAATTGTGGCATTGTTATTTTTTTTTTAATTAAATACTTAAATATTAATCTTAATTATTTAATTGAAAATTTTATGAATAATAAATTAAATTTGTTACAGAATAATGTAAACCATCTAATATAAAAGAAGGATATATACCAAAAATTACAGTAAATAATACTAAAATAAATAGTAAGAAAAATTCTCTTTTTGTAATATCAGATATATTTTCTAAAAAAAATTTACTAAATGTACCTCCAAAAGCTATTCTATTGAACATATAGATTGTATAAGCAGCTGAAAATATAATAGATAAACTAGCAAATACACCTAATAAAGGTAATCTTTCAAATACTCCATAAAGAGACATAAATTCACCTACAAAATTTAAAGTTAAAGGAGCTCCACAGTTACCTAAAGATAATATGAAGAATAATATAGAAAATAAAGGCATAATTTGAGCTATACCTTTATAAAAATAAATAGATCTAGTTCCAGATCTATCATATAATATACCTCCCGCACATATAAATAGACCACTTGAAACAAATCCGTGAGCTAAACCTAAAACTATACTTCCTTCTATACCTTGTATTGTATTACTAAATACTCCTATTAAATAAACTGCAGCGTGAGATACAGAACTATAAGCTATTAATTCTTTTACATCTGTAGTTCTTAATGTACTGAAACTAGCATAAATTATAGTAATAACTCCTATTACATAAACAATATATGTAAAATTAATAGATGCTTTAGGTAATATAGGTAAAATTAATCTACAAATACCATATAAACTAGTTTTTAAAACTATAGCCGCTAGTATTATACTTCCACCTAAAGGAGATTCAACGTGAGCTTTTAATAATCAATTATTTAAAAAAATTGTAGGAGTTTTAACTGCAAATGATAAGAATATTCCTCCGAATAAGAATAATTGTGTAATATAATCAAAATTAGTTTTAAATAATGCATCAAAATCTGTAGTACCCATGATTGAAGACATAGCTAATATACATAGTAATAAAAATAATGATCCTCATAATGTATATAAAAATATATAAAAACTGGCTCTAACTTTATTATTCGATCCGAATAAACCTATTAATAAAAATAAAGGAGGTAATGTACTTTCAAAAAATACGTAAAATAATAATATATCTAAAACTAAAAAAATAGCTAATAATAATGTTTCTAATAATAACATTATTATTAAATAAGATTTTATATTTTCTGTTATTGAATTTCAATTAGATAATATAGCTATAGGCATTATTATTGTTGTTAATAATACAAAATATATAGATATACCATCTACTCCTAAATAAATATCAAAAAAACTTAAATTATAATGTTCTTGTACAAATTGAAATTGATTAGTATTAGAATCAAATAATATATATACAATTAAAGATATAATTAAATTTATTATAGATGTAATTAAAGCAACATTTTTATAATATGTAGTTTTCAATACATTATTATCATAAGAAATAGATCCTGCAATAAGAAAAATACCTATTAAAGGTACTAATAATAAAAAAGATAATAACATTCCTTTTTTATTTATTTAAAGTATATAAGTAAGCCTAAAATATTATGTTTAAAAAATATACATCATATGTAAGAAATCTTATGATTATATAAATATTATATTTATATATTAAAGTAAACTAATATTGATAGGAAATAATACAAAATTATATAAAATAGCTGGAATTAATATTATTATTGCAAATATAATAGGTAATAATACAGTTCAACAGAATCCCATTAATTGATCAAATCTAATTCTAGGAAATGAAGCTCTAACTCAAATAAATACAAATACCATCATAGAACTTTTTATTCCTAAACTTAAACCATACAATAAACCTTCTAATATTGGACTGTTTATTATACTATTAATTATAAAATTAGTACCAGATAAGTATAAAGTTAAATTTATCAGAGAACTACCTATAAATAAATATCCCCCTATAAACAATATACTTGTTAATATACACATTAAAACAATACTACCATATTCTGCTAAGAAAAAGAATACGAATACGACAGCTGCGTGTTCTGTCATAAATCCACTAACTAATTCAGATTCAGCCTCAGCTAAATCAAAGGGAGCTCTATTAGTTTCAGCTACAGAACCTATGAAAAATATTATAAATATAGGAAATAAAGGTAATATAAATCAAATAGCTCTTTGTGCTTCCATATTAACAGTTAGATTTAAACTACCTGTTAAGAAAATTACTAATAATATAGCAGAACTTAAAACCAATTCATAACTAATTAATTGGGCAGTACTTCTTAAAGAACCTAAAAAAGCATATTTACTATTAGCACTTCAACCTGCTAATAATATACCATATGTAGATAAAGATGATACAGCTAATAAATAGAAAATACCTAAATTAAAATCACTAATTGCTAATCCAGGTCCGTATGGTATAACACCATATCCTAATAATGAAAACACTAAAGTTATTACAGGACCTAAGAAAAATAATACAATATTAGCTTGAGTTGGAGCTACATATTCTTTTAATAAAAGTTTTAAAGCATCTGCAAATGCTTGTAATAATCCATAATAACCAACAGCATTAGGACCTAATCTTCTTTGCATGCTAGCCATAGTTTTTCTTTCAGCCACTGTTACATATGCTATAGCAAGTAAAGCAGGAACCATTACTAAAACAACTTCCAAAATAGAAATTAACGTAGGAAAATATAACATTTTTAAATAAAAATTATTTATTTTATAGTAATGATAATAATAGAAGTATATTATAATCATAATAAAATAATTTTATATTATTATTTTAGATTTGAACTAAATTAAAAATATTTTTTAATATTTTGCTTTACCATTAAGCTAATAATAATATATATTTATATATATTTATATATATTTATATATAATTAAATAAATAAATTAGTCACATTAGATTGTAAAGGAAGACTTACAAATGCGTGAGGTTTAGGTGGACTAGTTAAAGCTCATTCTAAACTAGGATAATTTCTATTTAATAATGCTTGTAAAGCATCAGTAAAATATTGAGGCATTAATCAAGGGAATCTTCCTACAGGATTATTATCTATTAATTGTTTGTAAACAATATATAAAAATAATCCAGAAGCTATAACACTAACTATAGAACCAAAACTACTAACTAAATTTCAACCTGCAAAAGCATCAGGATAATCACTTATTCTACGTGGCATTCCTTGTAAACCTAAGAAATGTTGAGGGAAGAATGTTAAATTAACTCCTATAAATAATAATCAGAAGTGAACTTTAGATAATAATATGTTATAACTTAAACCTAATATTTTAGGTATTCAGAAATATCACCCACTGAATAATGCGAATACAGCACCCATACTTAAAACATAGTGGAAATGAGCAACTACATAATAAGTGTCATGGAAAGCAGTATCTAAAGCAGCATTAGCTAAAAGAACTCCACTTAATCCTCCAATTGTAAACATAAATACAAAACCTAAAGCAAATAACATAGAAGGAGTTAATTTAATAGAACCTCCATAGCAAGTTGCTAATCATGAGAATATTTTAATACCAGTAGGTACAGCTATAATTAATGTAGCTGCAGTAAAATAAGCTCTTGTATCAACATCTAAACCTACTGTATACATGTGATGACTTCAAACTATAAATCCTAATATACCTATAGACATCATAGCATAAACCATACCTATATACCCAAATACTGATTTATTAGAATTAGCAGAAATAGTTGTACTAATTATACCAAAACCTGGTATAATTAAAATGTAAACCTCTGGATGACCAAAAAATCAGAAAAGATGTTGGAATAAAATAGGATCACCACCTCCGGCTGTTTCAAAGAAAGAAGTATTAAAATTTCTATCTGTTAAAACCATAGTAATACCACCAGCTAAAACAGGTAAAGATAATAATAATAAAACTGCTGTTATAACAACAGCTCATCCAAATAAAGATAATTTATGTAATTTTATACCTGGTGTTCTCATATTAATTACTGTAGTTATAAAGTTAATTGCACCTAATAAACTACTTACCCCTGATAAATGAAGAGCAAATATAGCTAAATCCACACTAGGACCACTATGACTTTGTATTCCAGATAACGGAGGGTAGATAGTTCAACCTGTACCTGCTCCACCTTCTATACATGCTGAAAATATTAATAATATTAAGCTAGGAGGTAATAATCAAAAACTTATATTATTTAATCTAGGGAATGCCATGTCAGGTCCACCTACTAATAAAGGTAATAAAAAATTACCAAAACCTCCTATTAAAGCAGGCATAACCATAAAGAAAATCATTAAAATGGCGTGAGCTGTAATTATACTATTATATAATTGATTATCAGCTATATATTGAACACCAGGTCCACTAAGCTCCATTCTTATTAATACTGAAAAAGCTGTTCCTAATAAACCTGAGAATAATGCAAATATTAAGTAAAGAGTTCCAATATCTTTAGCATTTGTAGATAGGAATCATCTTTCTGTTGACATAGAAATAGAAGAATTTAAAATATATTTTTTAAAAGTATTGATGGTAATATAAATATTTAACTAAATAGTACTAAATTTTGAAATTAAAAATTGTAAAAATGAAAATTCTTATTCTAGATTCGAACTAGAATCAGGATATTAGAAGTATCTTGCTCTACCATTAAGCTAATAAGAATTTAAAAGATTTATATTATAATATCATCCCAAAAAGATTAAGGAGGAATCGAACCTCATACTTTAGATTTGCAATCTAAGTGTAAACCATCTACATCATAACCTTATTTTACAATAAATATTTATTGTAAAAATATTATAATTCTAAGTTATAATTCCAGATATTCAATTAGCATTATGAAATATTGTTTCTACATACATTGTAAAATTAGCCTGTGTTATTTCGTTAAGTCTATTGAGTTCTTTTTCGTAATAAGGTAATAAACCTACAGAATTTAATTCTACATTATACATTGAGGTATGCACTAATTCATTCATAACTTTTCTAATACCAAATAAATGATCTACTATTACTTTAAAATGAGGAAAGAATTCTTTGGGATAATCCATATAAGATATATTTGTATAAGCTTGATATTTACCTACTTCATTATATAATCTTTCAGCATGATCGTTCATTCCTTTTATGTCATTTAAATTAGCACTAGGTAGATCATTTACACTTTTATGATAAATTCTTCACATAGCACGATTTACATCTAGACTACTTTCTCTAAGAATCTGCAAAATATCTCTACCTATAAGTCCATAATCCCGAGCGCTTCTAGAATTAACCTTGTAATCTAATATAAAATCCATTTGCTCTTGTGTTATAGGATTACTTAATTTATATGCCATTAATAATAACTTTAGTTTAATTTCAGGTAGAACATTTAAAAGTATACTTGACGAAACTATTATCATTCCAATTGTACTAACTTTAAAAGGATTATTTATAATATCACTATGATATTGAAAAGCTTCTAGCATTGCTCTATAAGTATCTTCTGTAGGTACAAATCTTATTATATCTACTGATTGACTTGTTTTAAAAACTTTACAACCTTCGACAATAGGAGGGCCTACATGTAAATCTATAGGATATCAATTATAAACTGCTGATTCTACTATATTAGATGTTTTTTCTAAAGCTGGTTTAGCTAATTCTTCTATTATCTTTGGTCCCTCTGACATTGATGGAACATTATTATTTCCTATACCACTTCCCACATTTTTATTTAAATTGTGCGCTAATAATTCCTTACGTTGAAAAAAACCGTCCCCTTGAATACCTATACCCAATTTTCATTTCAAACTTAAACTATTTAAATAATTCATATCTAACATTTTGACAAATTTTTTTATTGAACCCATTGTTTATTTAACGTTGATCAGTTAGAATCTTATAAATTATAAGATAAAATTCGAACCAATTATTTAAAAAATAAATTTATTTATTTTTTATAGATAAATCTATTAAAGTATTTTCTAATATACTAATGATAGGTAGTATAATTAAGAAATATGCAAAGTATGCTGTAGCATATATTTGTCCCATTAAAATAAATGGATCTTCTACATGTACTGAACCTAAACGACCTAATGTTATAAAAATTACTCCAAATAAATAGAAAGCTAATTTACTTAAAGGTCTAAACTGGAAACCTCTTGATCTACCTAAATCAGTGAAAGGTAAAGTAAGTAGTACTAATATAGCTGCAAACATTGTTATAACACCTAATAATTTATTAGGGATAGATCTTAATATAGCATAAAAAGGTAATAAATATCATTCAGGAACAATAGCAGCTGGTGTTTGCATAGGATTTCCCATTATGTAATTATCACTATCTCCTAAGGCATTAGGCATAAAGAAAACAAAAAAACTTAAAACAAATATAAAGATAAAAATAGTAATTAAATCTTTAAATAAGTAATAGGGAGCAAAAGGCACTCTATCATAAGTACCGGCAATTCCTAGAGGATTACCAGACCCAGCTGTATCGTGAAGTGCTATTAAATGCATTAAAACTAAAGCCGCTAAAACAAAAGGTAATACAAAATGCAATGAAAAAAATCTATTTAAAGTTGCATTATTAACACTGAAACCTCCTCAAATAAATTCAACAATATCTTGACCAATTCACGGTATAGCACTAATAAGATTAGTAATAACTGTTGCACCTCATAAAGACATTTGACTATAAGGTAAAACATAACCTAAGAATCCTATTCCTATCATAAGTATAAATATTATTACACCAATAGTTCAAGTTAATATTCTTGGTGATCTATAAGATCCATAATAAATACCTCTAGCTATATGTAAATAAACTAAAAAAAAGAAGGCTGATGCAGTATTACTATGTAAATAACGAACTAACCATCCATTATTAACATCTCTCATAATATGTTCTACTGAATTAAAAGCTTCTAATATACTAGGGCTATAATGCATAGCTAATGTAACACCAGTAATAATTTGTATTCCTAAACATACTGCTAATAATGAACCAAAATTTCATAAATAACTAATATTACTAGGTTGAGATGCATCTATAAGATAAGAATTTACTAATTTTAAAATCGAATTATTTTTTACTATTCTCATTTAGTTTTTTATTTATTTTATTTGCGATAAGGACCGTTATTTTTAGGTATTATTATGTAATGTATACTAAAAAATAATTATATTATACTATGTGTATTATAATTAATTCTTAGAATTAATAAAATTAAGAGGTAAAAGTAATATTAATAATAAAATTAATGTTATTAAAATTGAAATGTTTCCTACAAATAATGTAACTATATTATAAGTAATAAATCCAACTAGAATAAATAAAGCATAATTAGTTACTATTCCTTGATTTAAATAAGATATATTTTTACTTACTTTAATTAAACCTGTTTCTAGTCCATATGGTCCTAATAATTCTATACTTCCCTTATCTAATATTTTAACAGTTTGTCCTCCTAAATTTAAAACTAAATTTGTAATATATTTATTGTAAAAGAATTCAACTAAGAATCTTTGATTAAAAAATCCAAAGATAGTTTTACCAATTATAGATAACTTGAAATTAACTACAAGTTCAGATAAGAATTCAGATAATATTATAGCTATAATACTAAAAGAAACAGTAAAAACAAAAGGTAATAATTTTCAATAAGTAGAAACACCAAATTCTGTATTTATCATTATTTCAGAATTAGGATGAATAAATATACTATTATCTAAAAAAAATCCTGAACCTAAACCAATAAAAATATCTTTAGTTATAAATCCAAAAAATATAGAAAATATAGCTAATATAACTAAAGGTAAACTCATGAATATATCACTCTCATGAGCATGATTATAATTTATTAAAGGTCCGTTAGGATTAGTTAAGAAAGTTAAATAAAGAACTTTAACTGAGTATAAAGTAGTAAATATAGCACCTATTACAGCTATAATATAAACAGTAATACTACTAAAACAATATTGTCCATACGCAGATTCTAATATGAAATCTTTACTATAAAATCCAGTCATAAAAGGGAAAGCTACTAAACTTAAACTTGCTATTAATATAACAGAATAACTTAAAGGTAAAAAGGATATTAATCCTCCATATTTTCTAAAATCTTGATTGTCAGCCATTGCGTGTATAACTGCTCCTGCACCTAAGAATAATAATCCTTTATAAAAGGCATGATTAACCAGATGGAATAATGCAAGATTATAGGAAGATAAACCTACAGCTATAACCATCATACCTAATTGAGACATAGTTGAATAAGCAATAACTTTTTTTATATCTTGTTGGAAAAAACCTACAAGAGAACTAAATACAGTAGTTATAGCTCCTAACCATAAGCATAATAATAGTATAGTTGAACTATATTCTATTAATGGAGAGGAACGCATTAATAAGTAAACTCCAGCAGTAACCATTGTGGCTGCATGAATTAAAGCTGAAACAGGAGTAGGACCCTCCATAGCCATTGGTAATCAAACATGAAGACCCACTTGAGAACTTTTGGCCATAGCACCTATTAATAAACATATTCCTATTATTATTATTATATTTTCATTAACATAAGGTGCTAATGAAAATACAGTACTATAATCTAAATTACCTAAAGATCATAATATTGCAAACATTCCTATTGTTAAAAAACAATCACCTACTCTATTAGTTAAAAAAGCAGACATAGAACTTTGATTTGCAGCTATTCTAGTAAATCAGAAACTTACTAAAAGATAAGAACAGACTCCAACACCTTCTCATCCTACAAACATTAATAAATAATTATTAGCTGTTACTAATATAATCATCATAAATGTAAATAGACTTAAATAACTAAAAAATCTTTGGTTATGGGGATCTCCATTCATATAACCTATAGAATAAAGATGAACTAAAGAACTAATAATTAATACAGGAATTAACATAGATACAGTTAAACTATCAAATTGAAATCCTCATATAATGTTGAATCATTCACTATCTATTCATCTGAATAAATTAATAGATAAAACGATATTATTAAAACCTACTTCAAAAAAAGCTACGATTGCTAATATAGTAGTAATTATTATACTTGTACAGGTTATAATTTGTGCTCCGTGTACTCCAACTTTTCTACCAAAAAAACCGGAAACTATAGATCCTAATAAAGGTAAAGATATAATAGTTAAATACATTATTTATATGTTATTGCGATACTTCCTCTTAATCTATAAAAGGCCACTAATATACCTAAACCTATTGCAGATTCAGCTCCAGCTACAATTATTATATAAACTGCATACGTTTGACCTATTATATCATCAGTATTTAATGAACTGATTAATATTAAGAATGTTATAGATAAAAGCATTATTTCTATTGAAATAAGCATCAAGATAATATTTTTTCTGTTAAGTACAAATCCTAATGTACCTATTAAAAAAATTATTAAAGTTATATTCATATTTATACCTGCTATTTGTCTCATGCGAACCCACTGTTTATTACTAAACCAGGGGTTCTGTTAGATAAAAATTTATTTAAATAGTTTAGTTTATATTATCAAAAAAAGGGGTAGGGGTAGGTAGGGTAGGAAATATGTAGGTAAGTACAATTTATACATAAGAAACTATTTTGATGTGTAAGAGACTCGAACTCAAAATCTTAGTAACCGTACTACTATGCTTTACCAATTAAGCCAACACACCTATTAATACAATTATTTTAAAAATAATTATATATAAATATTATTGTTCTTCAAGTCATGTTAAAAATTTTTCTAAAGAAACAGATTCAATAACAATAGGCATAGAACTATGTAATATTCCACATATTTCAGAACATTGTCCATAAAAAACTCCTTCTCTATTAACGAAAACAGATACTTGATTTAATCTACCGGGATAAGCATCACATTTAATACCTAAAGAACCACAAGAAAAAGCATGTATAACATCACCTGATGTTATAATAAATCTAATATGTGTTAATTCTGGAATTATTACTCTATTATCTACTTCTAACATTCTTAGGCTTCCTTCTTCTAAATCAGATTCTGGTATTATATATGAATCAAATTCTATAAATTCTTCATTAGAATCTAGGAAATCAGGGTATTGGTAACTTCAATATCATTGATGTCCTTCAGCTAAAATAGACATTGAAGGATCACTAACTTCATCCATTAAGTATAATAACTTAAAAGAAGGGAAAGCTATTAAAATTAATATAACAGCAGGAGTTATAGTTCAAATTAATTCTATTAATGTACCATGATTTAAATATTTATGAGATATAGGTGATACATTAATAGTAAAATTTCTTATAATAGATAATAATATTCATCCTACTGCAAATAATATTATTACTAAGTAATACATTATATTATCGTGTAATTCTACTAATCCTTCCATTTGAGGTGTAGCACTATCTTGGAAATAAATTCCTCAAGCTTCAGGTGCATCTAATTTAATAATTAAATTATTTAAAAATAAATTCATATTTTATCTAAAATAAAATTTTTCTATATTTTTATAAAATAAATATTATTTTTATAATATATAGAATTAAAGAATAACATTAAATATACATTAATAACATCATTAATTATTATATGATATATTTATAATAATAAAACCATCATTTTAAGTTTAAATTAAAATCTTAAAGGTTCCCTTTAAGTGACTTGAACACTTATCTTAATATATATATATTAATATACTATATTTTTCATTAAACTATCAGGGTTATTACAAAAAACAAGTTTTTGCAATAAATTTTTAAATGTAAAACACATCTAAAAAATTCTTTATTGAGAATTAATAATCTCTTTTATTTCTAGTAATACATCAAGCGTCTTCGAAAATTCATCAAATTTTTCTATAATTTCTAATGCTTCAGTATGAAAATCACTAAATTCATCACTCATATCAGCTGCTCTAACAAGACTTGCATTTATTTCAGTTAATCATCTTAATGCACTTATAGCAGGGTTTAGTCTATGTCTAATCTCTACAAGATTATTAAGAGTTGGATCTACAATATTAAATACTCTAGGGTCATAATTAAAATGGTTTGGACTAAAACTTGGAATAAATCCGTTTAATTCTGCATTAATGTTATCTAAAATACTAGAAATTTCATACATATGAGGTGTTAAAGTTATTAATTGCATTCGATAATCGCTATCTAAATTTATACTTGAAATTAAACTCCTTAAATCATTTACATTTTGCATTAATTCTGGAATATTACTATCTATGTTTTGCCTATGTGAAAGTAATTCTGTTAAACCAACTATACTATCTGTTAAACTAATCATACTACCTATGCTTATTATTCCACTAGCAATTAACATTGCTAGTACCTTTGTTTGAGTTAAAGTAAGTGTTATTATTAAATAATTCTTCATGTTATTTTTTAGTTTTTATTTTTCTTTTTCTCTAAACAACGTATAATAGCAAGAAAGCCATCATTAAAGCAAATAGTCCAGTAGCTTCAGAGAAAGCGAATCCTAAAATAGCATAAGAGAACAATTGTCCTCTTAAAGAAGGATTTCTAGCTACTCCTAATATTAAGGCACCAAAAACTACTCCGATTCCTACTCCAGCTCCTATTAAACCAGTAGTAGCTAAACCAGTCCCTATTATTTTAGCAACTTGAACCATAGCTTTATGTTGTTTATTATATATATAGTTATATTATTTCAACCAGTAATGTTAGTACATCTTTTTATTTATCTTGTACTTTTACTCATTTTATTTTTGTTAATGTTTCTTTAATGTTAATTAATTATAAATACACTAAGGTACTAATAAATCATAAAATATATTATTTATGATAATATATTTATATATTATAATTTAAATTATGTTTTATTATAATGTAAATATTTTTATATTTTTTGTATTAGTTTTAATTATAGATTGTCTACTATCTATTTTTAAAGCATTTTTACCTAATTCATAAACAAAACCTATCGTAACGATTGTTATAAAACCTAAAATTATAATTAATCCATATAAATCATTAGTATAACTACTAACTCCAAAAGGAAATATTAATAATATTTCTAAATCTAAAAGTAGAAATATAAGTGCGTATATAAAGAATTTTATAGTAAATTGACTTCTATTTTGACCTAAAAAACTATGAAATCCACATTCAAAAATAGAGTATTTTTCTTGATAAGGATTATGAGGAGCAAATACTAAGTTAATAACTAAAAAAAGAACTGCAATAATAAGGACTAATATAAATAATATACTTAAACTAGACATTTAATAATTAAATAAAAATTGTACCAATATGGTACTCATACTTAATCATTCTTTATTTACAAATATAAATAATAATATAATTAATGTTATTACAGATATTGTAATAGCTATTGGACTAGATATTGCAATATTATTATATTTAAAAGTAATAGATTTAATTAAAATATTTTGTTTGTTGTATATATTACCATTAAAATTTAAATTATTTAATAATGGATTTACTTTATATTGAGGTGAATAAAAGAAAATTTCTTTTATAACATTTAAATAATATACAGCACCTATTACACTTGTTAATATAGCAATTAAAGATAAGAATACATAACCATTATCTAAAGCAGCACTTAATACCATCTGTTTAGCGAAAAATCCTACAAGAGGAGGTATACCTGCAAAAGAAAATATAGTAATAACTAAGCTTAAAGATAAAGCAGGATTTATATAAAAATAACCTTTTAATTGACTAATTAATTGTATTGGAGAATTATCTTTATCTAATAATTCTTTGTATTCTTTATTATCACTAATATAGTAGTATAAAGAAAATCCTATAGCTATTAATATTAAGAAAGCATTTAAATTACTAATTGAATATTGCATTAAATAGAAAATAAAAGCTTGAGTAGATTCTACACTAGATATACTTAAAGCTAATAAAATAAATCCTATATGAGAAATAGTACTATAAGCAAATAATCTTTTTATTCTAAATTGAGTTAAACCAACTACAGTTCCAATTATCATTGATAATAAAGAACTAATTAATAAACCATATGTTCAATTAAAATCAGAAAAATAATTTCTAGTATAAAATACTATCTCTAATAAAAATACAAATATTGAAATTTTAGCTATTATAGCAACAAATGTAGTAACTATTGTAGGTATGGCATCATAAACATCCGGAGATCAAAAATGAAATGGAGCAGCACTTACTTTAAATAAAAATCCTATACTAAATATAAGTAAAGAAAAATTTATATAAAAAGGTTTATATCATAAATCTGTATTATCACTAATACTAGTTATAGCGTATAAAGCATCTAAATTAGTAGTACCAGAATTAGCGTATAATAAACTTGTACCTAATAATATAAAACATGAACTTAAACCTCCTAATAAAAAATAGATTAAACCTCCTGTAGTAGATAATTCTGAATTTCTATATATAGTACTTAATAAATATAAACCATAACTTTGTAATTCTATAGAAAGAAATACAGATATTAAATCGCTAGTTGAAATTAAAAAAACAGCTCCAGTGATTATAAATAATAATATTAGAGGATACTCTATAATTCTTAAATGTTCTCCCATTTTATTAATAATTTTAGTTCTATAAAAAACAAAATTATTAAATAATAATTGTGTTAATGAAGAATGTTCAGGTACCCAAACTTTTCTAGGATAAAAACTAGTTAATTGTAAAATTAATATACTAATTAAAAATATAAAAATATCAAAAATTTGTGTAATACTAGTAATATTAAGTAAACCTCCGTGTAAACTTATACCTTTACCCATAATAAATATAGTTATTGTACTATGTAATATAGAATAAACTAAAGCAATTATAGCTACTCTATTAAAAAGTATAGATATATCTCGTCGTATAGTAACGGCATTAGAAAGTAATAAAGATAATATTGAAATTAAAAGCATTTTTTTAATAAAAATAGACATATTTGTGAATGTCTAGCTTGAAAGGTGAATCGAACACCTATCATTATCGTATGAAAATAAGGTTTTACCTTTAAACTATTCAAGCTTATAAGATGTAAATATTTTTTAACTATTATATTAAAAAGGGTAAATATTTGGACTCGAACCAAAAACAGCTTGATCCACACTCAAGCGCTCTACCTATTAAGCTATATCTACCTAAAATAAAAATATTTTATTATGTTGGAGCGATTCGAACACTCAATAGTAAATACCAAAAATTTATGACTTACCCATTAGTCGACAACATATTAAGCATATAGATGGCAAGATTTGAACTTGCATGGTATTTAAACCATTCTGGCCTAAACAGAACCTGTCTACCAATTTCAGCACATCCATTTAATATTGATAAACTATTTTATGCTCGAGGTAAGATTCGAACCTACAACTTAGACAGCTTCAGTGTCTCGCTCAACCAATTGAGCTTCTCGGGCTTTTTAATGGAGATATTAGGAATCGAACCTAAATTGACTAAATGCAACCCAGTCGTATTACCATTATACTATACCCCCTATACAACTAATCGGAATTGAACCGATAAATTTCAGGTGGAAACTGATTATTTTACCATTAAATTACAGTTGCTATAATACAAAGTATTGTATTGTAAATGTATAGTTTTTCATTTTATATTTATCCGAGGAACGACTCGAACGTTCACGGCTATTAACCAGCAAAGCTTAAGTTTGCACTGTCTACCAATTCCAGCACTCGGATTAATGCGGATAAAGGATTTGCACCTTTTACATGAGATCATGAGTCTCATATGTTACTATTACACCAAACCGCAGCATAAGGCTAGAGTGAGTCGAACACTCATTAGTACTGTCATGAGCAGTATGCTCTACCAATTAAGCTATAGCCTCTAAAATTTAGACTAGGCAGGATTCGAACCCGCGATATTAGCATTGAAAAAGCTATGACATATCCACTTGTCTACTAGTCCTTTAAATTATTATTTCTATTACTTAAAAGTTTATAATAAAATTATATTATTTATAATAAGTAATTATTTTTATATTAAATTACTCATTAAAATAATTATTTTTAAAATTAATTTTAAAAATAATTATTATTATAAGTCCAGTACAAGTATCGCACTTGTGTCTATTGATTACAAAACAATTGCATTACTTTTATGCTAACCAGACTTTAAATATAAGATACGGATAAATATTCAGTTATTTATAAAATTAGTACTTAGTATCTAAAAATCTCTAAATTATTACAAACTAAGCCTATTACGTAATATTATTTTACGTATATTTAAGAAATATCTTAAGGTGAGCTTCGTACTTATATGCTTTCAGTACTTATCTCTGACTAACTTAGCTTTTCTGCCATGCCTATGTTATACATTTACTTAAGTGAAAGTAACATCCCTGTATAATAATTATTATACCTAAATTAATATCTGGGCACATAAACAACAGATAAACCAGAGGTTAATAAAACCGCTATCTCCTTTCGGAGATAAGGCGTTGCCCAGGTTCCTTTCGTACAAGGTTAATCCTTATTATATTCTAATTCCCTCTAGAAGATAGAAACCATACTGTCTCACGACGTATTTAACCCAGCTCATGTAACTTTTTAATCGACGAACAGTCGTACCCTACATAGTTTCTGCATCCATGAGGATAAGTTAAGCCGACATCGAGGTGCCAAACCGCGCACTCATTTTGCACACTCTTGCGCAAATTAGCCTGTTCAACTTGTTATCATAAAATTTTATTTCCATTTTTTACAAAATGGTTCAGACTATTTCTTCATTTTTTTTTATTATTTTTAATTAAATATTATTATTTTCCACTAATTCAACCTTTTATTGCAAAAGCTCCAATACGACGTTTAGATATATCAATTGAATATTCTAAGTTAGAAAAAAAATTTCCTCTATAAACCGTAGATAAATTACTAGAACTTTTAAAAATTCCTTTTACACGTATTTTAGATAATGATCTATCAGCTCTATAACGTCTAGTTAATCTACCTTTTAATTCTAATTTTATACCTTCTAAATTTTTAAATTCTATAGAATTTAATATAATTTTTATATTATTATAATTTTTAGTATTATATAAATTTTTTATAATTTCATTTAAATTAATATCTTTTACTAAAGTATTAATATTTATATTTCTATCTCTGTTTTCTATACCATAATCATCCACATTTATAAACCCTTTGTTTAAATCTAAATTTTTAATTTTTTCTAAATATTCCATTCTTTTTAAAAAGAATTTTGTTAATTTTAAAATACGAGCCTTTCTATAACTCATTTTTCTTCTTAGTATATCTGTAAATATAGTAGGATTATATTCAAAAGAATTTAAGTTAATGATATTAAATTCTACTTTTTTTTTATAAAATTTACTTAATAATTTACTTAATTTATATAATAAAATATCTTTAAATTTTAAATTATTAATATCAAATCTTAATTTAGTTTTTTTAAAAAAAATAATTTTTCTTTTTAATTTTTCTTTTAAATATTTATCTAATATACCTTTATGAATATAAAAAAATTTTATAATTTTTTTTAAAGGTCTTTTTAATAGTTTTAATTTTTTTAGTAAAACTATTTTTTCTCTATTAAAAACATATATAGTAATAATAACTTTAGAACTAGTGTGTTTTAGTTCAGCTTTACTAATAAATATTTTATTAAATGATGAATATTTTTTAATAGAATATTTTTTAAATATTTTATTAAATGATGAGTATTTTTTAAAATTTAAATATAATTCAAAATAATTTTTTAATAATTTATTTATATTTATATCATAAACTGGTAAATTTTTAATATAATTAGAATTAAAATAATAAATATTATTAGTTCATTCTTTAGATTCAGAAGGATAATATTTACTTGGATTAAAATAACTTGAAGATTTAAGTGGTACTAGCTTATATTTATTATTAATATATTTAGTAAATATATTACTTTTATTTAAATCCAATGTATTTTTTAATTTTATATTATTACTATTTTTAATTTTTAAATTATTAATATTAAAACTAATTTATTAAATAAAAAAAAATGTTGGGTATTAAAAAGGATTATTGTTATATAACTCACCTTTAGTCGTTGAACAATTTTATTTTTAATATAAAAATAAACTTCGCTTCAAATTTACTTTTATAAGTAATTCTTGAAATTAACCCAATATTATATCAATTATTTAGAATTTAAATCTAAATATTGAAGGACTAACATCCCTAGCGTAGCTTTTCCAATAATCCAAGATCTTTCCTTATTGCATCTTGTGATCTAATGCCCCGCTTACGCGACTGTAAGATTTGTTGTGAATCAAACAGTAAAGCAAGATTAAGCCATTTAGCTTGGTAAGTATTAAACATGATTATTAATAATTATAAATTATAATAACTAGTAAAATATTATTCATTTATTAATATCTTTTACTACAACTAATTTCTCAATAGAAAAAATCTTACCTAATTATAATGTAAAAAAAAATATTTTTTTACACAAAAAATATGATTAAATATAACAAAGTTAAAAATAATTACAAACAATAAAAAATAAAATTAACTTATATTAATATAAGATATATTTTTAGATACACCCTTTTACTCTTTAAGGGGTCTGTGCCCCACATAAACTGTCTCCTAACCACTGTTCCTTTTTTCAAGGTTTATACTATAACACACAAATAAAGGTATTTCATTTTTATCTAATCGATGAACCTTCTATACTAAAAGTTGCTAGAATTATATTCAATAATTAGTAACAGTAAAGCTGCATAGGGTCTTCTCGTCTACCTAGAGGTAAACTGTATCTGCACAGTTATTCCAATTTCACTGAGTCAATCTTAGAGACAGCTGTTGTATCGTTACATCATTCATGCAAGACCGCATTTAACGGCCAAGGCATTTCGCTACCTTAGGATCCTCACGTTAAGACCGCCATTCACCGGGGATTCTGCAAAAACCAAATCTATAAAAATTTAGTTACTATTGTTAACCTTCCGGCATCGGGCAGATATCACACTCAATACTTAGATTTATCATCGTTATGCAAAGTGCTTTGTTTTAATTAAACAGTCGTACAACATTATTTTATGCTTCTTCCTTTATACTTGATATTAATCAATATAAATGAGCCCTCCTTATCCCTAAGTTACGGTAGTCAATTTGCCGAGTTCCTTTAAGATTGTTATCTCATGCGCCTTCGTATTCTCTACTAGCTTACTTTCTATAGTTCCTAGGAACGGTCTAAATATTACTAATTATTTCCTGAACACTTTTCACTTGAAAATGTTGTCATTGATAGTAATTAGCATTTTCTCATCGTTTTAACCTTAAGGTTATAAACTTAGAGGCCGTTACTTAAATTCACCATAAGCTTTAGGCGAGTTAATTAGATTATAAATCTAATTGTACTTTTTAGTTACTCATGTCACCATTATCACTTGAGTTATAATATATTTTTTTTAATATAAAAAAATACCAATATTTACTCAACGTTCTGCTACCCCATAAATAATTATAATTATTTATAGACAAGGTATCGGTGTATTATTTAGATCCGTTAAATTTTCGATGCTTTTAACATTTAACAAGTGCTCTGGTACGAGATCTTTAAATTATGGCTGCTTCTAAGCCAATCTCCTTGTCGACTTAGAAAAAAACCTTCTTAATTTCACTTAATAATAACTTTGGAACCTTAACTCTTGTTCTGGGCTGTTTCCCTTTTGACATACAACCTTATCATTCTATGTCTGATAATTTAAGATTCATCTTTGCCATTCCGAGTCCACAAACTCACCGGTAAAATCTTCATAATTCCCCGATGTATACAAAATAAAATGTATTTTTATTTTACATCTTGTCTGAGATTAAGTTCTGTACCTGCTAAGATTTAACATAAATTGCCTACTGTTATAGGTTTCGCAGAAAACCAGCTAATACAGTCAGAATTGTCTTTCACTATACTTACCACAGTTCCTCGGATATCTTTGCAACGATAACCCGTTCGGACCTTTATAGTCCTGACCATGGTAAGATCACTGTACTTCGGGTCTAATTTTAGATATTATTCATTTTTTTTATGATCGGTTTAACTACGCGTTTGCTCACACCTAAAATTAACTTGGTGACCCATTATGCAAAAGGTACGCTCTTGTTTAAACTCGAGCTGCTTATAAAACTACTATTTCTACTTTTTTTCCCTCACGGTACTTCTTTACTATCGCTTATGTATTATATTTAGTCTTTGAGGAAGGTTCCCCATAAAGTTCAAACAGCTTTATGTCCATTTTACTTATTATTTAGACTTTTCTATTTTCACTCTCGCTAATAATAGAATCTCTTTTGATTTCTTTTCCTGAAGCTAATAAGATAATTCAATTCACTTCGTTTATTATTTGATTTCTCTTAGAGTTTATTAACCTTATTATTTGGGTTTAAATTTTTTATACTCTTTAATACATAGCTAAATTTCCCTAATAGTCTCTTTATATACTTACATAGATTTATGTATAAATTTTTATTTCGTATCATTTATATTTCTTATAAATTTATAATTTTTATTCGGGTTACTATGAATCGAACATAGGATTTCTCTGACCCAAA